AGGGCATTTACAACACGACCCAAATAGGCCTCACTCACGGGTATCTGAGCAATTCTTCCTGTTGCTTTTACAGAACTTCCTTCTTGTATCAGCAAACCATCACCCATTAATACAACACCGACATTTGTTGATTCCAAATTAAGAGCAATACCTACTGTACCCTCTTGAAATTCTACTAATTCACCCGCCATTACTTCATCAAGACCATGAATACGAGCAATGCCGTCACCTACTTGCAGTACGGTACCGGTATTTACAATCTTTACTTCTCTATTATATTCCTCAATTCGCTCACGGATAATCTTACTAATTTCGTCGGCTCGAATTGTTACCATGAGTTTTTCTTACTTAGTTAAAAAAAAAAATAATACCTAGAGTCGAAGGACTAATCGGTTATTGCCCCCAACATGCCAATATTGGCACGTATAGTACGTAAATGTAACTCGTTGTTCAAACAACTGCTCAGAGTTCCTAGAGCCCCTTGTAAGGCTTGTTGGAAAACCCGTTGTCGGACTTGATTAATCGCCCTTTGTTGTTCAAAATGAATAGTTTCGTTTTTGTAATTTTCTAGTTGTTTCAAAGTCTTAGAAGTGGAATTAATAAAATTAATTCTTTCTCGCTCTATCTCAGAGTATCCATTGACTCGAAACTGATCTGCCTCCATTTCCACTTTTCGTAAGCGTGTCCGGGCCTTTTCCAGCTGTTCAATGGCTCCCCCACGTAGTTCTTCTGAATTTCGAATAGTATTCAAGATCCTCTGTTTTCGATTATCTAATAAATCACTTAATGAAAGTAGATTCTCTTTCCATTCATTTAAAAACTTCCATGATCCCTTCCCGAACCAAACATGAATCTTTCGATTCATTTGGCTCTCACGCTCAATTACTTAAATTACTTATGATAAATTACCATATCTTTTTTTGAATGTAATGAGCCTATCCTCTACTCTCTTCATATTCCAAAATAAAAATATCAAAACCAATCACTAATCCAAAACCAAAAAAGTCGGAGGACTCTTCTGACCAAACAAAAATATGTAATTGTCAACAAAGTTGTTTCTTTTTTTTATCCAAAAATCCAATAAAGGGTTTTCTTCCTTTAATACACAATACATAGGTCGTCGATTCATCATTGGATAAAAGGGGGTTTAATCCCAATTTTTGTAATAAGCGGTTCAAATCATTTTATCCATATGAGTGTTCTTATATAGATAAATTATTCATTTTGAAAGCATCTCTATATTAATATTCATATTGTGGTAGAAAGAGTACCATGCTGCGTCTGGACTTCAAACGATTTAGCTTTAACCATAGTTAACGGTCCCACATTTTTGGTTGATAGAGAATCAAAGCGGGTTTACCAACGAATAACGAAATGCTATGGTTCTTGCATATGATTTCTTTATTCAGAAGTCATTCGTGAGATAATGTACCTACTTTTCCTAGTTATAACATAAAAAGTACAGCTGGTTGGATCCAGCCTATTCTTGAAATAAACAACTCGCACACACTCCCTTTCCAAAAAAAACCAATACCCCAAGCACTACACTTAGATTTATTAGATTTGTTGCTAAAATATCGGTATTAAACCCGAAACTCCCGGCGGATGGCCAGTGGCCTAAAGAAACGAAAGAATCGGTTACATTTTTCATATGATCTCCTCTTATAGATAGACTAAAAAAAAAGAACAGAGTTCTTTTTGTATCGCCCTGCCCCCCCTTTGATATATATTTTACTATTTCTAAATCGAGCCAAAAAAGATTCGATTTAGAAATGGTGAATTACCCCCTTCTTTATTTAAACCCTTACTAAAAAATATAAAAGTGGATTCCTTAGACTACGAACGGAAAGGATGAAAGCGAGTGAGTATGCTAATTACTCATCCACAAATCAGCCCTTCCCGTGGGTTATTGCTTTTTCGAATTTATAAGATTAAACAAAAGGATTCGCAAATAAAAGTGCTAATGCTACAACCAGGCCATAAATTGTTAAAGCTTCCATAAAAGCTAGACTAAGCAATAAAGTACCTCGTATTTTTCCCTCCGCCTCAGGCTGTCTCGCGATACCTTCTACAGCTTGGCCCGCAGCAGTACCTTGACCAACTCCAGGTCCAATAGAAGCAAGCCCTACAGCCAATCCAGCAGCAATAACGGAAGCGGCAGAAATCAGTGGATTCATGATAAGTTCCTCATACAAAAAAAAATGGTTAATGATACAGTCAGCCGATGAATTCTAACTTAATATTACATCGCTACAATTCATCCAGTCGAAGTCACTACAAACTTAAAATTGAAGTAATAATCTTATTCAAGGATCAAAACTACTTTACTTTGATATCTCTTTTTTAGTTCCTATCGACAAAGTTTTTGCGAATCCGTACGACTTTCGTCCGTCCATTTCTTTTTTCCGAACCATTCTTTGAATTCTTCGATTTTTTTCTTGATTTCATCTGTTTATTCATTTAACTCACAGTCCCAGAGGATACGGAAAGACTTCTATTGGAATAGCCATCAAATTTCTAGTAGTAGGGCAAATTGAATATCTCTTTAGTTCATATATAACTAGTTAATATTTAATATCAATCACCTATACATGTCTTTCTTCCATAACGTAAACCAACTCTTCATTCATCTTAAATTCAATCGAATTCGAGAATTATGCGTCGAAAAACAAGTTGACTTATAGAATAGCGCTTTTTTACATATAATATATTTTACATATAATATATCTAGTAAAACCTCCCCCTCCGATCCGAATCACCCTATTTTTTAATTTTTTATGAATCCCTTTTTTGTTTGTAAATACTTCTTCCCCTTTCTTTATCATTCTCCCGCATGGATACAATCTAAATAGACAAATTGCTTAGGCCGAATCAGTGGATAGAAATATCATTATTTGATTGATCTAAGTTCACGCAATTTAGTATTTCTGAAAATTTTATTTTGGTCAATCGCTGAAGAAAATCAACTGAAAGGGGAATCCTTCCATAGAGCACCCCTCTTTTTTTACTCACACGTCGTAAACCACAAGAATTCTTATTCAAATTCTGATTCCGAATAGGAAATATTAGGATTGGCCGACCAGCAATATAAAATGAATATCTATTCAGGAGAGAATGGTATAATATAAGTGGATCAACCAATAATTTTAGGAAAAAGATCTTTTAGATCTATTTCCCTTTTTTTTATAACTCTCTACTCTAATATCTTTGGCTATTACTCTAGATTGTATATAGTGAGTTGTATATTTAGATTTCATAATTAGATTATATTTTTTTTGAGCCACGCATACATTACCTTGGGATAAGCTAAAAAAGAATCTTTCAAAAACTAGTCAATGATGGCCCTCCATGGATTCCCCTATATAAGCCGCGGCTAAAGTTGCAAAAATCAGAGCTTGAATACCACTTGTAAATAATCCAAGGAACATGACAGGTATAGGAACCACTAAAGGTACTAAAGAAACAAGAACAACAACTACTAATTCATCGGCTAATATATTTCCGAAAAGTCGAAAACTAAGTGATAAAGGCTTTGTGAAATCTTCTAAGATGTTAATGGGTAAAAGGATTGGGGTTGGTTGAATATATTTCCCGAAATAACCCAATCCCTTTTTGGTAAGACCCGCATAGAAATATGCCACTGACGTGAGTAAAGCCAAAGCAACAGTAGTATTTATATCATTCGTGGGTGCGGCTAACTCCCCATGAGGTAATTGTATGATTTTCCAAGGTAAAAGCGCTCCTGACCAATTAGAAACAAAAATAAATAGAAACATTGTTCCAATAAAAGGAACCCAGGGGCCATATTCTTCTCCAATTTGAGTTTTACTCACATCTCGAATGAATTCAAGTACATATTCGAAGAAATTCTGACCACCGGTCGGAATGGTTTGTGGGTTCCGAACAGTTAGAGTAGCTGAACCCAATAAGATAGCAATTACAACCCAAGAAGTAATAAGTACTTGGCCGTGGACTTGAAAACCTCCTATTTTCCAATAGAAATGTTGGCCTACTTCCACACCAGAAATATCGTATAACCCCTTTAGTGTGTTGATAGAACAGGATAGAACATTCATATTGCCCTCTTAAAAAAATATAGCTTTAAAGAAAATTATTTTTATTCAAACGTCTCTTTCTCTACGTGACTACTTGAATCCCATATATATATTTATAATACCAATTAAATTCTTGAATACAACGAATCACATAATATCCCCAGTTTTTTATCTCTTTTTTGAGATCCAAAAAGAGTATCTGCGATTCATAATATAGTAACTGATTACAAAATTCTATGAAATTTCCAAAGTAAGTTAAGTTTTTTATCTTATTATTAAATTCTATGATTATGAATTACGGATTTCTTATATAACTAGAACGCCCTTCACGAATTGCGAATACTAATTTGTTAATAATTAATCGAATTGAAGATATAGCGTCATCGTTGGCTGGAATCGAAATATCTGCAAGATCGGGGTCACAATTTGTATCGATTAAACAAATTGTTGGAATTCCCAAAGTGATACATTCTTGAAGAGCCGTATATTCTTCGTGTTGATCAATGATGATTACAATATCTGGTAACCCCGTCATATATTTAATCCCGCCCAGATATGTTTGCAAGTGAGATAATTGTCTTTTCAACACGGCCGCATCTCTTTTCGGAAGACGATGGAGTCTCCCTGTTTTTTGTTCTGTTCTCAAGTCTCTAAACTTATGAAGTCTCGTTTCTGTAGTGGACCAATTCGTTAACATACCGCCAAGCCATTTTTTATTAACATAATGACACCGAGCCCTTATTGCAGCCCATGCTACTAGATCAGCTGCTTTATTTTTAGTGCCAACGATTAAGAATTGTTTTCCCTTACTTGCTGCATCAAAAACCAAATCACAGGCTTCTGATAAAAAACGAGCGGTTCTAGTAAGATTTATAATATGAATACCTTTACGCTTTGCAGAAATATAAGGGGCCATTTTAGGATTCCATTTCCTAGTACCATGTC